AACAGATCTTTATTCTTTTTTTTTTTTTTTTTACTTATTTTATTTATTTGTACATCTGTACATCGGGTCCTTTAGATTTCGAGAGTCTTTTTGTTTTAGAAAGATTATCCTTGTCTTTGTTTATGTCTCGGGTTAGAACAAATTACTATAATTCGTCCCCGCCTACGGATCAATCGACATTTTTCACAAATTTTACGAACGGAGGCCCTTATTTTCATATTTGTCATTCCTTTTTTTAATTCCGAATCTACTTATTGGAAGAAAATAAGTTTCTTGAAATTTTTAATTTCGAATTGTATCCTCACGAAAGAATGTTGAAATTGAAAAAACCGCCTAATCATTCAAGTCTTTGCTTTGGAGTCTCTAAATTATACGCCCTTTGGTTGAATCATAAGGACTTACCTCAATTTTGAGTCTATTTCCTGGTAGTATACGTATAAAACTACATGAAATCCTTTACGAAACAAAAACCAGAATAATTTTTTTGTTATCTAAACGAATCCGGAAGATACATACCATCGGTAAGTTGTTCAGTAATTAAACCCTCATGAATCCATTTTTGTTGTTTCATTCCAGGTAAAACCGCTTTGAAGTATCAACTAATGTAAGAGGGATAATATTATAAACTTGTCCTTTCTCTTTTTTCACAAATATGACCGTGTCGGCTATTAGAAAGATTACCATATATAACACAAAACTTCTCCGCCGATTCCTTCTAGTCGAGCCTTTCGGTCTGTCATTATACCTCGAGAAGTAGAAAGAATTACAACCCCCATTCCGCCTAAAATTCTAGGAATTCGTTGATAGTTAGAATATATTCGTAGACCGGGTCGACTGATCCGTTTTAAATTTAAAACAGTTCTATATGGTCCTTTCCTATTTCTTCTATGTCGTAGGGTTAAAACCAAAAAATATTTATTGCTTTCTTGATGTTTTCTCACGTTTTCAATAAAACCTTCTTGTAAAAGGATTTTAACAATATTTTCAGTGATGTTAGTAGATGGTATTCGAACTGTTCTTTTTTTATTCATGTCAGCATTTCGTATAGAGGTTATTATGTCAGCAATAGTGTCTTTACTCATGATAAACTAAGATTTTTGTTTCCCCCGAATTTTGATATAATCAACATGCTCTTTTTCTTTTTTTCTGAATTTTTTAATATTTATGAATTATTAAAGATATATACGTGATAGATAAACAATTTACTAATTAATTAAATAAATTTAATCAATTTCATTCAAATACTATATTAAGGTCTTCCCCTATAATACTTCAGGTGCTAATGAAACTATTTTAGTGAAATTTAACTGTCTTAATTCCCGGGCGATCGCGCCGAAAATTCGGGTTCCTTTTGGATTTCCTTCTTGATCAATAACAACCGCAGCGTTGTCATCATATCGTATTATCATACCGTTGTCGCGTTTGAGTTCTTTACAAGTACGTACAATGACAGCTCGGACCACTTCTGATCTTTCTAGAGGTGTATTTGGTACTGCTTCCTTGATTACAGCAACAATAATGTCACCAATATGAGCATATCGTCGATTACTAGCTCCTATGATTCGAATACACATCAATTCTCGGGCCCCGCTGTTATCCGCTACATTCAAATGGGTTTGAGGTTGAATCATATCATTTTTTTATCGGTTTTTTCTTTTTCAATGCAAAGGTATAAATAAAAAAAAAGAAATATTATTTGTTCAAAACAAAAAAAGAAACCTGCAATTGTTTTTTTTTTTCATCCCAAAAACTCCTTTCGTTTGTTTCTACACTCCTATCCAGAAAGAATGAATTGAGTTCGTATAGGCATTTTAGATGCCGCTATTGAAATAGCCCTTCTAGCTATATTTTCTGCTACTCCGCTCATTTCATAAAGTATTCTACCGGGTTTAACAACAGCTACCCAATATTCGGGAGATCCTTTCCCCGAACCCATACGTGTTTCTGTAGGTCTTACTGTAACAGGTTTGTCTGGAAATATGCGTACCCATATTTTTCCACCGCGGCGTGCATTTCGTGTCATTGCTCGCCGCCCTGCTTCTATTTGTCTAGATGTGATCCAAGCGGGTTCAAGCGCTTGAAGAGCATATCTACCGAAGCAAATACGATTACCTCGATAAGATATTCCTTTCATTCTTCCTCTGTGTTGTTTACGGAATCTGGTTCTTTTGGGGTTATAGTTGATGGTTGTTTAGCAATTCCATCCATCTCTACTACAGAACCGGACACGAGAGTTTCTTCTCATCCAGCTCCTCGCGAATTAAACAATTAAAAATAATTAAACAAAAAAAAAAAATACACGGTTAATAATATATGGAATCGTGGGATTCTTTGAAATTTGATCTAATCGATTATAAATTAGAAATTTTTTGTGTTTTAATATATAATTTAACACGTATTCTATTTATAGATAATGTCGTTTTGGTAGAACGCTATAATGAATCTTTATTTTGTTTTTCCTTTTATTTCGAATCGACCAAAATTTAGAAATAAAAAAAAA